TATTGGAATAAACAAAATAGGTAAAAAACCCGCTCGATGGTCATACAAATTAATCAATGAGTTGGAACAACATTTTAAAAAACGACGAAAAGAACAAGGCGTAATGCAAGGGCTGGATCACCAGCTTCGAACAAGAAGATTTAAACGTATAGCTTTTTTAACTCGTTCCAGACGAAGTTTTCAGAAGTCTCATTTCAAGAATTATAATCTTTATACAAAATTTAATAGAGATTCGGGTTTTATAAGTTATTTAGAAGAACCGGATTTTCGTCGAGCCGTAATAAAAGGATCTATGCGCGTTCAAAGGCGTAAAATGGTTATTTGGGGGCCCTCTCAAGGAAATCCCCATTCCCCCCTTTTTTTGGAAAAAATGGAGGATTTTCCTTTTCCTATATCCAACCTAATGAAACTTTTTTTTAATATTAGAGATTGGTTGGGTAAAAAGTCAGAATTCGAAATTTTAGATCAACAATTCCAAATAAAAAAAAATAACCAGGAAGACGCAATGGAATTCTGGGATAACATTCCATATGCACAAAAAACAAGAAGTGTTCTGTTACTAGCTCAATCAATTTTTAGAAGATATATTAAATTACCCTTATTCATAATAGTTAAGAATATTGGCCGTATTTTATTACGGCAATCTCCGGAATGGTATGAGGATTTCCAAGATTGGAATAGAGAAATTTATCTAAAGTGCAGCTATAATGGTCTTCAATTCTCCAAAACGGAATTTCCTAAAAATTGGTTAAGAGAAGGTTTTCAGATCAAAATCCTATATCCTTTTCATTTGAAACCTTGGCACAGATCTAAACTACGACTCTCTGATAGCGATCGAAAGCAACAGGATGATTTTGATTCTTGTTTTTTAACAGTTTTGGGAATGGAAACAGAATATCCTTTTGGGCCTCCTCGAAAAACACCTTCCTTTTTTGAACCCATTTTTAAAGATATAGACTATAAAGTCGAAATCAGAAAATTCAATTTTAGAGTTCGAAGAGTTTTAAAAAAAATAACAAAGAAACAAACAAAAGCTGTTTTATTTGTAAAACAAATAATAAAAGAACTTTTAAAAGGAACAAAAATTCCATTATTTATACCGAGAGAAATATATGAATCAAGTCAAACTCAAACAGAAAATGATTCTATAATCAGTAATAAGATAATTCATGAATCACTTAGTCAAAATCGAGCTACAGGTTGGACAAATTATTTACAGGCAAAAGAAGAAATGAAACATAGAATTGATAGAAGAAACACAATCAGAAATCAAATAGAAATAATGAAAAAAAATAAAAAGAATAATGGAGAATCACCCCCAAAAATTTGGAAACTATTAAAAAGAAAAAATATTGAATTATTAATTCAATTTTGCATTGAAAAAATATACATGGATATCTTTCTATGTATCATTAATATGCGCAGAATCACTCTATACCTTTTTATGGAATCAACAAAAAAAATTGTTGAGAAATACATTGACAATAATAAAAGAAATCAAGATCAAGAAAGGATTAATAAAACAAAACAAAATAAAATTGACTTTATTTCGCCTATGACTATAAAAAAGATATTTGATAATCTTAGAAATAGTAAGCGAAAGTCACATATTTTTTTTGATTTATCTTACTTGTCACAAAAATATGTATTTTTAAAATTATCACAAACCCAAGCAATTAACTTCAATAAGGTAAGATCTATTCTTCAATATAATGGACCATCTTTTTTTCTTAAGAATGAAATAAAGGATTTTTTTGGAAGACAAGGAATATTTGATTCCGAAATAAGACATAAGAAACTTCCAAATTATGGAATGAATCCATGGAAAAACTGGTTAAGAGGTCATTATCAATACGATTTATCTCAGATTACATGGTCTAGATTAGTCCCCCAAAAATGGCGAAATGGGATAAATACCTCTCAAAATAATGATTTAAAGAAATGGTATTCCTATGAAAAAGACCCTTTTTTTGATTACAAAAAAAAACAAAATTTGAAAGTCTATTTATTATCAAATAAAGAGGATAATTTTGAAAAAAACTATAGATATGATCTTTTATCATATAAATATATTCATTCTGAAACTAAGAAGAAATCCTGTATTTATAGAACATCATTAGAAAGAAATAAGAAGCAGGAAAATTCCACCAGAAATAAAGAAAACTTTTTTAACATACTCAAGAATATTCCTATGAAGAATTATCTAGGAAAAAGTGATATTATATATATGGAAAAAAATACGGATAGAAAATATTTGGGGTGGAAATTTAATACAAAAATTCAGGTTGAACCTAATAAGGACCAAATAAAGGATCAATTTCATATTTTTTATCTTCCAATTGATTCAAATTGCGAAATCAATTACAAAAGGGTCTTTTTTGATTGGATGGAAATATCTTTTGATTGGATGGGAATGAATGAAAAATTCTTAATTTTAAATCACCTCGTCTCAAATCCGAAAGTTTTTTTCTTTCCAGAGTTTGTGATACTATATCATAAA